CTATTTTGCTTCAATTTCTTTAGATAAAAAAATTGCAAGATTTAGTTACGATTTGAAAGTCTCTTTCTATCTTCAGCCATAGATCCTGTACTCATACTTAAAAAAGGGAAATCTTGGTAGAATCTCACAATTCTGTTTCGTCATTTCAGAATCCAACCCTGTCAGTTAATTTATAAGTGACTTATGGATACAAATCACGAGAATGTGTATTTTTTTTCTCTAATTTATCATTGAGAGGTAAAGGATTAAATCCTTTATAAGAAATAAAGTTTTTGATCGGAATATGAATAAAACCGAAAGACCCTTTAACTTTAAGGGTTAAAAGAACGAATCACACTTTTACCACTAAACTATACCCGCTACAATACGATTATTGTATGCAAATGGACCTTTTGTCGAATCCCAAAAAGTGTATCATCAAAGAATCAGCAAAATGAGTATGTTGCACTTTTTTTGCGGGGAGGGGGAGATAGGAGAAAATTTAATGAGATTTGAAAAAGATGCTTCACTTAATTGAAATTCAATTGAAATTGAATACTTGGTTGCTGAAGAAGATAGATACAGCTCTCAAAAATACTCAAATAAAATAATAAATGAAGAGTGCATTTTGGAAAAATCGATAGTTTCTTTTGAACGGAAAAAACAATACAATATCACAACAACAAAAAAAGAAGAACGACTCTTTTTTTGTTGGTTGACTATTCAATTGAATATATTGAATATAATAAAAAAAAAAGTATTTTTTTTTAATCCGATACCGATATAAATTATAAATATAGTGTATAATTCGTAATTTGCGGGAACGCCCGGCTGGGTCAGTACCAAGCCGGGCCATTTCGAATAAAATCAAAATAAGGGCCTTTCTAACAAAATAAACACTAAATCAAAATAAGGGTACCCCTTTATTTTGATTTAGTTCGGTTGTTGACGCCACTTTTTTAGTCTAAAAAAAATTCCCGATTTGTCTATCTCTCTATCTATAATATAATTAATATAATAATATATATAAATAATATATATATAAATAATATATAAAATATATAATAATATAATATTAATATAATATAATATTATAATATAATAAATATATATAAAATATATATAGTAAATAGTGATTATTAATATTATATTAAATTAATATTAATAAATATTAATATTTAATAAATATTATAGTAATTTAAATTAAATTATAGTAATTTAATGGTAATATAATAGAGAATGAGAATAGAGATATAAGAGGAAAAAGAGAGAATCGTTACATTATGTGTAATGGAATAATTATATCTCTCAATTTGGAGAGATGGCTGAGTGGACTAAAGCGTCGGATTGCTAATCCGTTGTACGAGTTATTCGTACCGAGGGTTCGAATCCCTCTCTTTCCGTTTACATCGATGTCTTGAGTTTTTTCCAATTTTTTCGATCGTAGTTAAATTAGTTACATAGATAAAACCTAAAAAAATTGGAAAATTAACCAAAGAAAAACTGTTAAATTCTATTCTTCACGTCCAGGATTACGCCCCGGATCATTAGATAGGAATCCAAAGATAAAGAGAGACACAAAAAATATTACTACGGTATAAACTAAGAGTTTCAGAGTAAGCATTACAAATCTCCAAGATAATAAAAAAAAAGAGAATAGATCTTCCATTTTTCTACCACATATCCTACTTTTACACCAATACCAAGAAATGAAAAATGAAGTTTTTTTTTTTCAAGAAATTCTAAATTAATTATTAATTGTCAAAATTTTATTTTTTTTTTTTCATTAATTTTTTTATATTAAATTTTATATAAAATTTAAATTATCTATTGGCAGACCCTAATAGACAGGGTTAAGTTCTTTCAAAGTCAAAAACCAGGAAAGGGGGTAAAGCCGACTTTCTAGCGACTATCCAAAAAATTCAGTATGCGAATCGCAGGTTCCTATACTAAAACTTTTCTAATTTTATTTAGACTTTTTACTTGAAGAAATTAAGATATTGATTTCATCGAAAACTTACAGCAGCTTGCCAAACAAAAGCTAAGAGAAAAAAAAGCACAGGTATGACTGGCATAACATCTACGATTGGATTCAAAAAAGCATATGCTTCGGGTAATTTGCCGAAGAAAAAACTACTCGAATAAAGGGCAGAGTTAATAGAAATACAGATCAAACTAATGAGATTAAGCATAACATATATTTTGTTCTTGGAGATAATTGCATTTTGATTGATTTTTTGATATACCATACCGAAAAAGGAAGAAAGTAAACAAGATAGACTCCTTTTTTCTATGAACCAACCCAATCAAAAATCCTTTAATTCTCCTTTGAGAATTTAAGAAATCATACTTTCATACAATATCTTAATTGAATTCTATTTAATGATCAATAAATAAAGTTTAATTTTCTAAATTTTAGAATAATTTTGTAAATTTTATATGTATATATCAAAAAGGTAGTACCAATATCTTCTATAAATATTAGACATTTCAACTTAAGTTGACAAAGAACTAATACCAATTCATTCTAATATATGAATTCTTATTTCAAATTCGAAATTGAAATGGGGCGTCGCCAAGTGGTAAGGCAACGGGTTTTGGTCCCGCTATTCGGAGGTTCGAATCCTTCCGTCCCAGCGTATTTGTATTTTTTATCCTACATTATTTCCCTAAAAAAAAAAGAAGAAAGAGGGGAAGATTCATCCATATTCATTTCAATGTCTGGGTCTTTTAAAATATCGTTAGATTACCAAATGCTCAAAGGCTCGAGATCGTAGAGAAATGCCCATATCTTATGGAACCTTTTTTGTATTCTTTTGTTTGATTTAGTTAGTTATTTCAAATTAAATCAGTAATGAACCCATTCAAAAAGAAAGGCTTATTTTTTTACGAAGATTTTAAAAATAAATAAAAAAAAATTACTAATTTCTTGTATTAATTCCTTGTATTGGGAAGTGTAATCTGGAATCTTTGGAATTTAACTCGAGATTTTTTCATTTATTTTATTTTATATAGTATGTTTTTAGGTATGTTAAATTGATATATGATATGTTAAATGTTAAAAATGTCGTTTTACTAAGTAATTTACGAAAAATCCTTCGGCATAGCGCCATAGAATAATATTCTAATCGCATAGAATAATATTCTAATAATACTAATATATATATACTTCTATATATTCTATATACTTATTATATATATTATATAATTATATATTATAATTTATATTATAATTATATATTATATATATATAGATTATATAGATATAGAAGATATAGAAATATGAAATATATAGAAATATAGAATATATAGAATATAAATATATATATATAATACAAGTATAGAGTATAGAAGCAAAAGTCTAGATTCTAGATTATAGTTACAGTGTCTGTGTACAGCTGAACCAATGACTATTCATGATTCCCTAATTGAATCAATTCCATACCGGTTCCAAATTTTAGGAATGTTATGTTAAAACTCCGTTTAAAACGATGTGGTAGAAAGCAACGTGCGGCTTGAAGGACGCGATCCGTTGTGGATTTTTCCATCCACCATTTTCTATTTATCTCGAAATGAGGGTGCTCTTGGCTCGACACTATTTGTTCTATTAGACTTGAACCCTTTTTTGTTGGTTTGTAAAAAGTAATAGTTCATGGTATAGCTCGAGTAGAAAGGCTTAATTCATTTCTCGGGGACAAGGATCTAGGGTTAATGCCAATCAATTGTAACAACTTCGTAAATGTATTTTCCATATATAGAAACTTAATTGGAGCAAGTTTTCTATTAAAAAAAAGGTAAAACTTGTTGGAATTGGTTCAACTTTTTTTATTCAAAGTGGGTCATGCCTGAATCAACTGTTCAGAGGAATCTTTGCTACAAACAAATCAAAAAGGGTATGTTGCTGCCATTTTGAAAGGATTAGATTAAGAAGCGATGAAGTAATGTTTAAACCCAATGATTTAAAATAAGGATCTAAGAACAAGTAAAGCCCATTTTAATTGTCTCGATAGTCTCAATAATTATCTATAACTGGATTAGCCCAAAGAAAACAAATCCAAATTTAAATCAGATCCAGATAAAGAAAAGGGGGTAAAGACCACTCAAGAAATGAAATAGACTAAATATTTTTCTTTTGAGATATTTGAGAGTTATACAACTTGAGTTAGGAGTATGAATGCTTTTTTTAATTAAAAAAACTAAAATAAAAGTCTGTCTATTTCTCATTTCATTTATTCTAATTGCACACATAGACAAAACTTAGAAAAAAATCATTTTTTCGTGAGCCGTACGAGGGGAAAACCTCGTATACGTTTCTGGGGGGGGGGTATTGTTCATCTACGTCTATCCCAATGAGCCGTTTATCGAATTGTTGCAATTGATGTTCGATCTCGAAGAGAAGGAAGAGATCTTCGAAAAGTGGGCTTTTATTATCCAATGAAGAATCAAATTTATTTAAATGTTCCTCTTATTTTATATTTCCTCGAAAAAGGTGCTCAACCCACAGGAACTGTTCAGAATCTTTTAACCAAAGCAGAAGTTTTTAAGGAACTTACGTCGAATCAAATGCAATTTAACTAAAAATAAATACCAAGGGGGAAAACCAAGTATAGGAAAATTCGAATAAAAAAGTTCCTACCCCCTTGGTATTTATATTGTATTTGTATCTATCATTTCTTTACGCTGACTCCGACGATTTCGAACGAGAAAACTTTAGTTTAGTGATCTGAAAAATATAACTAATAAAACTCGGTAATTTCCTTCAATTGTATGGTTTTCGTTGGAACTCCGACTAAACACCAAGTAATTCACGTTGCGTATTCGACTTAAACGGATCAACTACATTCTAGAACGAAAGATCCGCTTTTTCAATTCTTCGATTGACCGTTTTTCTATTTATCTTATTTTTTGAGAGTAGATATCCAGTATCAATCCAAGATAATTTTGGTTTAATTTCAATTCAAATCAAGAACAAGAAATAAAAAAAAAAACGACTTCAATGCAATTTTTTTTTGTTTTCCCACTTTCTGCTTTGAGGAACATTTATATTGACAATAGTGTATCGAAGAAATATAATCCATCGTGATAAATGAACTGGGTCTATTTATTTCTCTTTATGTACCAAAGATGTACCAAAGGGATTTAGCTGAATTTCAAAAATTTACCTTAGTCAAATGATGCTTTCTTCACTACAAGAAATTTTTGATTCTAAAGGGTGCTCTATTTTCTTTTTCTAATTTTATATCCTTTTATATCAGAATTTCTTATATTTTCATTTAATTATTTGTATTAATTATTTGTATTTGTAGTGTATTAATTATTTGTATTTTATTTGTATTTGTAGGTTTTGAATCCATTATAATTTTTTTTATTTGTTAGTTGTTAGTTCAATATTTTGTTAGTTGATCCAACCTCCCGTCCCTTTGTTTAAATTAACTTAATTTTTTTATTCTCATTGGATCACATTTTTTTTGTAAATTTTGGTTGATTTTGTTTCTTCGGGTTGCTAACTCAACGGTAGAGTACTCGGCTTTTAAGTGCGGCTTGAATCTTTTACACATTTGAATGAAGTTAGGAATTCGTCCATACCGTTGGTAAAATTTGGAAGACCACGACTAATCCTGAAAAGGAATAAATGGAAAAAATAGCATGTCGTATCAATAGAGAGTTCGTAGGATATTTTATTCTTATCGCATAGTTACAAAATATTGTTCGAATTCTTGGAACTAAAAAAGTTAGGTCAAATGAATAAATGGATAGAGTTCGGGCTTTATGGCTTCAATTAAGTAAAAGAAAGAAAAAGCAACCAGCTTCCCTTCTCAATTGGAATAATTTCCTGATCTAATTAGACGTTAAAACTCAATTAGTGCCTCATAGGGAAAAAGTTTATCCCCCTCATGCGGGGATTCGATATTTTTGTACTGAATCCTAACTATTGCCTGCCATTCTATGTGGAAAAGAAGCAGTATATTGATAAAAAAGTTTTTTCCGAAATCAAAAGAGCGATTAGGGTTAAAAAATAAAAGATTTCGAATCATCTTGTTCTAGGATAATATGCATGAATAAAATGAACTGAATGTAAAAAAATGTAAAAAAGAGAATTTCGAGAATCTGTTGATAAATTTCACTATCTCCAAGGAATCTATTTCGAATAAAAGATCTTGTTTTGACTGTATCGCACTATGTATTGATAACCCCCCCCAAAAAAAATAAATATTCTACCTTTGATTCAAATCGAATTTTAAATGGAGGAAATAAAAACCTATTTACAGACCAAGGGATTTCAACAACAAGACTTCCTATATCCACTTATCTTTCAGGAGTCTATTTATACCTTTGCTCACGATCGTGGTTTCAGTAGATCAATTTCGCCGGGTTATGACAATCAATCCAGTTTTTTGATTGTGAAACGAATAATTACTCGAATGTATCAACAGAATAAGTTTATTATTTCTCATAATGATTCGAACCAAAATCCATTTTTCTTGTTCAACACGAATTTGTATTCTCGAATCATATCAGAGGGATTTGCTTTTATTGTAGAAATTCCGTTTTATCTTCGAGTAATTTCTTGTATCGAAGGGACAAAGATAACCAAATCTCAGAATTTACGATCAATTCATTCACTATTTCCTTTTATAGAGGACAATTTGTCGCATTTAAATTTTGTATTAGATACGGAAATCCCCTATCCTGTCCATGCCGAAATCTTGGTTCAAGCTCTTCGCTATTGGTTAAAAGATGCCTCTTCCTTGCATTTATTACGATTCTTTCTCAGCGAGTCTTGGAATGGGAATAGTCTTTTTAATGCAAAAAAACTTTCTTTTTCAAAAAAAAATCAAAGAGTTTTCTTATTCTTATATAGTTTTCATGTATATGAATATGAATCCATTTTCGTTTTTCTACGCAATCAATCCTTTCATTTACGATCAACGTCTTTTGAGCTTTTTCTTGAACGAATCTATTTCTATAGAAAAATAGAAGTCCTTGTGAAAGTCTTTGAGAAGGTTACGGATTTTCAAGAGAATCTATGGTTGGTGAAGGAACCTTGCATACATTATATTAGGTATAAAAAAAAAATTATTCTGTCTTCCAAAGGCAGATATCGTTTCCTGAATAAATGGAAATGTTACCTTGTGAATTTTTGGCAATGGTATTTTTCTTTGTGGTTTTCCGCAAGAAAGATTTTTGTTAACCAATTAGCCAACCATTCTGTAGAATTTTTGGGTTATTTTGCAAGCGTACGGATGAACCTTTTGTTGGTACGTAGTCAAAGTATAGAAAATTCATTTATAATGAATAATGCTATTAAAAAGTGTGATACACTTGTTCCAATTAGTCCTTTGCTTATGGCATTGACTAAGGCGCAATTTTGTAATGTATTAGGACATCCGATTAGTAAGTCGTCTTGGGTAGATTTAGCGGATTCGACTATTATAGATAGATTTGGGCGTATATGCAGAAATCTTTCTCATTATCATAGTGGGTCTTCCACAAAAAAAAGTTTGTATCGAATTAAATATA